CTATTTTTATATTACAAGCGTTGTCTAATGAATCCCGCGATTCCGAATCACGGGATGGGTAGATATTAGAAATGAGAATTGATTTCTTTTTCTACCCCCTCCTTCTCTCTTTTTGTTAATACCGTCTATAATGATTGCTGAGTTAACAACTGTCACGTGAACTTATTCTTTCATTTGAATTGGTATTTTTTCTTAGTATCTTTCAAAACTTGAAACTTAGGAAAGTGCTTTCTAAGTATATGTATAAAAAGAACATATTTCATTTAGCTCCTTCATCTTCATGCTTACTATAACTAGTTTTTTCGGTTTTCTACTAGCGGCTTTAACTATAACCTCAGCTCTATTTATTGGTCTGACCAAGATACGACTTATTTGAAATTAATTGAATGAATACAACTCACAAAAATATTTCTTTTTTGGGTATTCATATATTCTATAGTTCCTTACCGCATCAATTTCGAATTAGTGGTCATTGAGATTGATGGACAATTCGGATTACTATTTAGGGATAGATATTACCTCTCCTTTTTCCCTTTCAAACAAATTGAAATGATTGAAGTTTTTCTATTTGGAATTGTCTTAGGTCTAATTCCTATTACTTTAGCTGGATTATTTGTAACTGCGTATTTACAATATAGACGTGGCGATCAGTTGGACTTTTGATTAATTAACATCTTTTTCTTGATTGACCTCCTCTTTTCTTTAATTCACGGGAGGTCAAATTCAGATTACTGTTCCATTTTTTTTTTGAGTGTCATTTTCGGCTTAAGCTAACCAAGACCCGAATCACGCTCTGTAGGATTTGAACCTACGACATCGGGTTTTGGAGACCCACGTTCTACCGAACTGAACTAAGAGCGCTTTGTTATCACAATAGATAAGACTAGAAAGAAGAGTGTTTTGTAACCCCAATACAATACATCTTATATGCATATAGTATCATATGCTAATATAGTATCATATACTATATAATATAGTATAAAATGATATACTCTAAAAAAGATTATGTCTGCACGATTTTTATTTTCTATTTTAATGGATTTCATTACTGCTCATAGGAGAAGTAATAGGTAGGGATGACAGGATTTGAACCCGTGACATTTTGTACCCAAAACAAACGCGCTACCAAGCTGCGCTACATCCCTTTCAATTGGTCTACAGTGTCATTGTAGAGAATCCTTGTCTTGTTTTCCACATCCTCATTTTTTTAGCCATTGATAGACATACAAGGTATCTTGCCATTTCTTTTTTTTTGGTCTCATAAAGATATAATAATAGTAGAAGGTTTATATATCTAATATATATATTCTAATAGATATTAGATAATCTATATTATTAGATATATTATGAAATATATCAAACCCATCATAAAAAACTAAAAAATGAATATTTTTTTGGAATGCTCAGGCAGAAAGAGATGTATTTTTCGGTTTTCAGAAAGGGAAAATCTTATCTACCGAATCTGTGCATATTTCAATTTGAATTAGGAATTCTGTGTACAAATACAAGCGATCCTTAACTACTTACATATACAGCTGATCATATCTGTATTAACATTATACATTACAAAAACGAATAAAGAAGGAGGATTTTCAATGCGAGATCTAAAAACATATCTTTCCGTGGCACCGGTACTAAGTACTCTATGGTTCGGGGCTTTAGCAGGTCTATTGATAGAGATCAATCGATTATTCCCGGATGCGTTGACATTCCCTTTTTTTTCATTCTAGTTATTGACATGGGAAGGGGTGAAGAAGATTAGAGAGAGAATCAAAAGATCTGTGACTAATCCCTCCCCTTCTTTTCTTTTAGATAAAAAAAAATTAGATACAATTAAGTAAAATAAAGAAGGTAAGTAGAATAAAGAAAAGAGGAAAGACAAATAAAAAAGTAGATTCAACCTCATCGAAATTCGGGTTTTCCAATTCAATTGATAAATAATCTAGTGAAACCGGAAAGCGAACTGTGTCTAATACAAGAATATTATACAAGATAGTCAAATGAAATACTATACTTCGACTTAGAATAGAATTCTATTCTAAATAGAACTGAATAGAGTTCGAAATCATTATTTTACTTAATATTTATTTACTATTTATTTACTATTACTTAGTAGATTGGGTTGGGATTCCAACAAAATAATCTTTCATAATTTCGAGTTAGCAACTTCTATTTTTTTTCCTTCCTTTTTCCCTTTAAATCGGAAAATCGAAGAGTTGGTTGAAGCAAAAACTCATCAAAAACTCAAAGAAAGGGGGTTCATGGCCAAGGGTAAAGAAGTCCGCGTAACAGTTATTTTAGAATGTACAAATTGTGCTCGAAAGGGTGTTAATAAAGACTCAAGGGGCATTTCCAGATATATTACTCAAAAGAATCGACATAATACTCCTAGTCGATTAGAATTGCGAAAATTCTGTCCCTATTGTTACAAACATACCATTCACGGGGAGATAAAGAAATAGATCGAATCAAAAATCAAGGTGGTTGTATGTCACTTTTGTTACAAGGAACATGAAAGAAAGGGTACATATTCTATCTATATACCATAGTATAGTATTCCATATAAATACCTTATTTAGAAATACCATATTATATAGATATCGAAATCGAACAAGATTTCTATAATAATATAGCTTAAATCTATTTAAATCTATTTAAATCTATAATAGAACTTCAAAATAGAACTTCAATTAAAATATTAATTTAATATAATTATTTTAAATTCGAATTAGAATATAATATTAATAAAAAAAAACAAAATCCTCTTTTTTAATCCTAAATCATTTTTGATCAGATTGAAATAGGATTTTCGGGATAAGGAATAAACAAACCATGGATAAATCCAAGCGATTCTTTCTTAAATCCAAGCGATCTTTTCGTAGGCGTTTGCCCCCGATCCAATCGGGGGATCGAATTGATTATAGAAACATGAGTTTAATCAGTCGATTTATTAGTGAACAAGGAAAAATATTATCTAGACGGGTAAATAGATTGACCTTAAAACAACAAAGATTAATTACTATTGCTATAAAACAAGCTCGTATTTTATCTTTGTTACCTTTTCGTAATAATGAGAAACAATTTGAAAGAGGCGAGTCGACCGTCAGAACTATTGGTCTTAGAACCCGAAATAAATAAAAAATAAGCTTACTCTTCAATTGAATCAAAATTCCAATTTGAACTCAAACACAGATTGATGTTTTGTTAGGAAAAATTCGAGGATCCAGATTGGATTGTCGTATTGTAAGAAAAAAAAGAAGAATGGGGAAGAAAGAATAAATCTTTTTTTTTTATTGAATATTCAACGTGTTCACTCATTTTATTTTGAGCGACTTTATCATATTCTTTTTATCATATTCATTTCTACGCTACCTTCCCGGAGTTCATTCTCCAGCGAAACTCCATTTCAAATATTGCGTCGGATTCCTTAGAATTTACTTATTTTATGATTTCATTCGAAATCATATAAAGAAAATTCCTATTTAATATAGCTATTTGTGCAAGTATTTTACGATTCAGAAGCAACTGTGTCTTGTACAGATTGTGTATAAATCTACTATAAGATACCCCATTCTCGCGAATTACTGCATTTATTCGAGTGATCCACAAACGCCGAAAATCTCTCTTTTGCCTATCTCTATCTCGATGAGACGAAACCAAAGCTCTTATTTTCTGTTGAATAATTGTTCGAGTAAGTCTTGAATGAGACCCCCGAAAGCTTGATGCAAATAAACGAATTTTTGCTCTACGTCTCCGAGCGATATATCCTCGTTTAATTCTGGTCATTGAATAAATGAATTTTACTGAATAACTAATTGATTTCTTTTCTTTCAGTTATTCTTTTCCTCTTTCCTAGTTTATTAATAACAAAACGGATTCTTCCAATGTATAAACTCAAAATTCCAATGGCTTTTGCTACTATAACCTTCCCGACCACAATTTGTCTTTTTTTATAGGCATTTCACCTCGAGCTAAGAAATTGTATTGATACCTAGTATCAAAAAACATAAAAAATAGAAATGACTAAAGAAAGAGTGGGTTCCATCGTTTCTATGGTTACGTCTTAAACGGTGAGGTCCTCTCTATACACCGGAGCCCCTTACTTCATTTAATCAATGCTATTGGTAACTTGTACAGTTCACATTCTTTGGCTCGACCCATCAATTATCTAGTCATAGGTCTTTCACAACGAGATCTACTGATACAGTAACGATATTTAATTATGAAGATTAGCTGGGTAGCTGACCCTCTTAGTCCGTTTTTGCAAGAGTAGAGACATACGATTTCGACTTTGAAAATAGGATTTCCCTCGCTTAATGGATAACCATTTGTTACCAATGAGGGATTTTTTCATCTTCAATTCCAAATTGAAATGATTGGATTTTCACCAATGGAAACCATAAATTTCAACATAATATAAGGATATAATAGATCTTTTTTTAGATCGTGAATGGCCTTTTTTTTTTCCTTCCATTTTATCCTATTCACTGGTACTGATCATTGATACTGGAAAATGGGTTTCCTTTAGTTTGTACCAGCGCGAGGCTCTGAACGAGTCGCACATACACCCTAGTACATGTTCCTCGGCGCTGAGGACATCCCCGAAGAGCAGGAGATTTCGTGACATTTCGGATTGGCTGTCTTGTGTTTCTAATAAGTTGTTTAATAGTTGGCATGTTGAATCGTATACATAATGAATGGGCTGGTTTAGATCGATCCTAACCGGCTGCTTGCTTATGAATTACTTCTCTAGTTAATAGATCAATAGAATATTATTAAACCCAGTAATAAGTCAAAAAAAAATCTCAAGTTGCAGATTTGCGCAGGATTACTGTTATTTTTAGTCAACCGCTACAAGATCAACAATTCCATGAGCTTGGGCTTCTGTTGCTGACATAAAAACATCCCTTTCCATATCTTCAGATACAACCCATAATGGTTTGCCTGTTCTTTGTACATAAACCCTTGTGATGCTTTCGCGCAGTTTCAATAGTTCTTCTGCTTCCAGGATAAATTCTCCCGTTTGTGCCTCATAAAAAGAACTCGCAGGTTGATGTATCATTACCCTGATGATATACCGGTTCCTCTCTCGCGGATGATGAGAAGAGATAAAGAATAATAAAAAAAAAGATCGAATTGAGCAACCGTACAGGCATAGGCATTGCACATTGCATACGGCTCTACAATGGCATTCACTTTGACCTTCCATCAAAGAAAGAGAAAAAAAATATAGATATAGGGTTTATTTTCTCAGATCCGGATCGGCAAATGATCCAATTACCATCCTTCCTTTCAGGACAGTTTCAAAATACTATGATGGCTCCGTTGCTTTATATATATTTATCTCGTTTGTGATTCAGCAATCCCAAAGTTTTTTTTCGTACTCTTTCATAACAATACCATAAATATTGATTGTTAAAAGTCTTCGGGGTCAAAATCAAAAAGTTTGTGACGCTGAAAAGGTTCCGGATAAAATTGGGAATACCCTTTTTATACTAATTTCATACTCCTCTTTCGATATATAATCTATGTTAAAAAAAATGCATATCGAATTCGAAGTGCCATGCTATTATTACTTAATATTCATATTTTATATGGCGAAGGCATAGTCTTTTTTTCTTAAAAAACTCATTGGCGCCAAGCGTGAGGGAATGCTAAACGTTTGGTAATCTCTCCTCCAACCAGGATAAAAGAGCCCATTGAAGCGGCTAATCCCATGCATATTGTATGCACATCAGGTTGCACAAATTGCATAGTATCATAAATAGCTACCCCCGGTATTACCCATCCGCCGGGAGAGTTTATAAACAAATAAAGATCTTTGTTATCATTCTCTATACTGAGATATACCATAAGACCAATAAGTTGATTCGAGATCTCGCTATCAACCTCTTGGCCTAAAAAAAGTAATCTTTCTCGATAAAGTCGGTTGATTAGGGTAAAATTTGTATCCCTTAAGAGCCGTACATGCACCTTTTGATGCATACGGTTCAACAAAGATTGCGAAAAAAGAATCAATGTGTAGATTCCGTCCCTCTTTCTTTTTTTTTTTCATAGCGGGATACCTTTCGAATTTCATTTTCGAATTTTATTAACGAATTTTTTCCATTTTTCAAGAAAGATGCGTTTTGTACTCCTTCCTTATAAAAAAATCCATTAAACTTATCGAACTAACTTCTCATTGATGTATTGTTTCATCGAGATCGAATCCAAGTCACGATGTCATTTTCTTGTTTCTGAATGGGCTTTTGCAATTCTTTTAGGTTTATGCTCTACTCCGAGTAAAAAAAACCGATTTTGATTTGTACATATAGGACAAATGCTACTAATACTACGTCCTTTTTCCTACGACTTACTTCTTTTTCACTTCATTTCAGATCTTCTGCCAAATATTCGACGTATTTATCATATTATTCGCGTGATTAAAAGTTTGAGATTATTCTCTTATTCAATATCAATAACAAAAAAATCTTTTATGATCTTTTTATGATCTATGATATAAGTATTAATAATCATAAATCTATTACCAATTGGGTTTTTTAAACGGAGCCTGGATACTTCATTTTATTGGTCCAATAAAGCTAACCATAAATTATTTTCATTTTTAATTAATAATATTCATTTTAATACCCCGCAAAATAGATCTAATTGCACTTCACGCTCCAACTTTTTGATAATTCAATCTTTTTTGGGCGAAACAGAGGATATCTCGATCGGGGGAGAGAACGGGTAAATCCCGTATGACCCAATATATCTGACAAGTCGCACTATACGTCAACCCAAGAGGCATCTTCCTCTCCAGGACTTCGAAAAGGAACTTTTGGAACACCAATAGGCATAAAATGAAAGAAAAAAGAATTAAGTACTATATTTCACTTTGATGTGGAAGCGTAACAACGTCTTTATTGTCTTAAAAATATTGTCTTTTATCCTAAAGACTGGGAAAATATTCTTACGAATAGGTCTTTTGAGTGATTCACAAATATGTATGCATTTGTTCATAGAAAATGGCATCAACCCCCATTGCGTATTGGTACTTATCGGATATAGAATAGATCTGCTTCTCTTTGTTACTACGAAACGAATTGTTCCGTTTTTACTAAAAAAACAAGAATAAAACAAATTTGAATACTTTCTCCGAGATAATGCACTGAAAAGGGGAGGTCCGTAACATAGTTTTTTCCAATGCAATAAAGTTACAGAGTGTCTATTTTTCGTTGATAAAGGGGTATTTACATGGGTTTGCCTTGGTATCGTGTTCATACCGTCGTATTGAATGATCCCGGTCGTTTGCTTTCTGTCCATATAATGCATACAGCTTTGGTTGCTGGTTGGGCCGGTTCGATGGCTTTATATGAATTAGCCGTTTTTGATCCCTCTGACCCCGTTCTTGATCCAATGTGGAGACAAGGTATGTTCGTTATACCTTTCATGACTCGTTTAGGAATAACCAATTCATGGGGCGGTTGGAGTATAACAGGAGGGACTATAACGAATCCGGGTATTTGGAGTTACGAAGGCGTGGCCGGTGCACATATTGTGTTTTCTGGCTTGTGCTTCTTAGCAGCTATTTGGCATTGGGTGTATTGGGATTTAGAAATATTTTGTGATGAACGTACCGGAAAACCTTCTTTGGATTTGCCCAAGATCTTTGGAATTCATTTATTTCTTTCAGGAGTGGCTTGCTTTGGTTTTGGCGCATTTCATGTAACAGGATTATATGGTCCTGGAATATGGGTGTCCGATCCTTATGGACTAACTGGAAAGGTACAACCTGTAAATCCGGCGTGGGGTGTAGAAGGTTTTGATCCTTTTGTTCCGGGAGGAATAGCCTCTCATCATATTGCAGCAGGTACTTTAGGTATATTAGCGGGTCTATTTCATCTTAGTGTCCGTCCGCCACAACGTCTATACAAAGGATTACGTATGGGCAATATTGAAACCGTCCTTTCCAGTAGTATCGCTGCTGTTTTTTTTGCAGCTTTTGTTGTTGCTGGAACTATGTGGTATGGTTCAGCAACTACCCCTATCGAATTATTTGGTCCCACTCGTTATCAATGGGATCAGGGATACTTCCAGCAAGAAATATATCGAAGAGTTGGCGCTGGGCTAGCTAAAAATCAAAGTTTATCAGAAGCTTGGTCTAAAATTCCTGAAAAATTGGCTTTTTATGATTACATCGGCAATAATCCTGCAAAAGGGGGATTATTCAGAGCGGGCTCAATGGACAATGGAGATGGAATAGCTGTTGGGTGGTTAGGACATCCTATCTTTAGAGAAAAAGAAGGGCGTGAACTTTTTGTGCGTCGTATGCCTACTTTTTTTGAAACATTTCCTGTTGTTTTGGTAGATGGAGACGGAATTGTTAGAGCCGACGTTCCTTTTAGAAGGGCAGAATCGAAGTATAGCGTCGAACAAGTGGGCGTAACTGTTGAGTTCTATGGTGGTGAACTCAATGGAGTCAGTTATAGTGATCCCGCTACTGTGAAAAAATATGCTAGGCGGGCTCAATTAGGTGAAATTTTTGAATTAGATCGTGCTACTTTGAAATCTGATGGGGTTTTTCGTAGCAGTCCGAGAGGGTGGTTTACTTTTGGACATGCTTCTTTTGCTCTGCTTTTCTTCTTCGGGCACATTTGGCATGGTGCTAGAACCTTGTTCAGAGATGTTTTTGCTGGTATTGACCCAGATTTGGATGCTCAAGTGGAATTTGGAGCATTCCAAAAACTTGGAGATCCAACTACAAGAAGACAAGTAGCCTGATACAAGATTTCTCTGGTATTTTTTTCTTTAGTTTTGTGATTTGACATAAGTTAACCGAAAAATCTTGATTGGAATCTTCACCTTTTCTTTGACTCTTGCTTTTTTTTTTCTTTAGGCGGGAGATAATCCCCAATAAAAAATAAATAGGTATGGAAGCTATAATTGTAAAGCACGATCGAATTTATGGAAGCATTGGTTTATACATTTCTCTTAGTCTCCACTCTAGGGATAATATTTTTCGCTATCTTTTTTCGGGAACCACCTAAAGTTCCAACTAAAAAGACGAAATGATTTTTGATTATATCAATTGAAGTAAGGAGCCTCCCAATGTTGGGAGGCTCCTTACTTCAACTAGTCCCCGTGTTCCTCGAATGGATCTCTTAGTTGTTGAGAGGGTTGCCCAAAAGCAGTATATAAGGCGTACCCAGTAAAACTTACAAGTAAACCAGATATAGAGATGGCGACTAGGGTTGCTGTTTCCATTATTATAAAATTTCAAGACCAAAATGGATCTATGAGAAAATCGTTTATTTACAACGGAATGGTATACAAAGTCAACAGATCTCAATGAATACAAAATAGGATTTATGGCTACACAAACCGTTGAGGGTAGTTCTAGATCTGGACCAAGACGAACTACTGTAGGTAATTTATTAAAACCATTGAATTCAGAATATGGTAAAGTAGCTCCTGGGTGGGGAACTACTCCTTTGATGGGTGTTGCAATGGCTCTATTTGCAGTATTCCTATCTATTATTTTGGAAATTTATAATTCTTCCGTTTTATTGGACGGAATTTCAATGAATTAAATTCGATTCACAAGAATCGCGAATTCTTAGCTTTTTAATACAAAGTAAAGCATTTCGGTTTCGGATTTGTATCTCATTATATTATTTTGTTATTGGTAGTTCGATCGTGAAATTTCTTTCTTTCTGTATTTCCGGAATATGAGTGTGTGACTTGTTATAATGGATCCTATTGATAGTACAGAGAGTGGGTCTGTCATCTTGATAGAGATGGTTTTACCTCGTCGGATATTCATCCTAGTATCCGGAGCACGGAATATATGAAATAGATCACAAAAAATAGTAACTATGATTCCTACTTAATAGTTAGACCCCGTGACCGGACTCAAAAAAATTTTCCAAAGAGTTTGAAGTTATAAATTGAAAGATTTTTCTTATTAAAAAAAAACGAGAGAGTTTTTTTTGATTGTAAAGGACAAAACTTTCTTTGG